AACAAATGAATTAAATAAATTCAAATTTTGTAAAGATGAATAAACAGGCTTATATAAAAAAGACGATATAAGGATTCCGAAAGAAGCTATACTAACTGAAAAAATTGCATTTGTGATAAATTCATACCAATCCACCGAATTCTTTTTATTTTGATGTAAAAGATTTATGGATGAACTTAACAATTTGGATAATATATCCAAATCTATTCCTTCCTGATTGAAGAAAGGAATTCCTATGACTCCAACGAACAACGTAAATAAAACTAATACAAGCATCGGAAATAACATAGTATTGTCTGACTCATGGGGATATGAGAAAGTGCTTTTAGTGCCAAAACGAGTAATACTAATAAAAGACTGCACCGTGCTTCTTACATTTTCATTACTATTAATTCGATATGTGTTTAAAAAATAAGTTTTTTCATTGTTTTTCGTCGTTAATAAATATAATAAACGCAAATTTTTTTTAATAATTTCGGGTCCTTCTTTATCTTTACCCCATAGAGACATTGAATAGAACGAACTGCTTTTTTTGCCACTATAAGTTTGAAAATAAACGTTTAAATGTCCTTCAAAAGCAAGTAAATAGATCCGAAACATATAAAATGCAGTTAATCCTGCTGTGGACCAAGCTATTATTGCAAAAATAGGTGAATACAACCAACTATCATTAAGAATTTCATCTTTGGACCAAAAACAAGCAAGGGGTGGAATACCAGAAAGAGAAAGTGTACCCAATAAAAAAGAAGTTTTTGTAATTGGTACATGTTTTCTTAAACCGCCCATAAGAACCATATTCTGACTTTTATCTGGAGAATAGCCAACAATAGCTTCCATCGCATGAATAATTGATCCAGATCCTAAGAACAACAATGCCTTCGAATAAGCATGAGTAATCAAATGAAATAAAGCAGCTCGATAAGACCCCATACCTAGAGCTAACATCATATAACCCAATTGAGACATTGTAGAATAAGCTAAGCTTTTCTTAATATCTTTTTGAGCAAGAGCTAAAGTGGCTCCTAAAAATAATGTTATTATACCTATCAAAGCTATTAGATTTAGAATGTAAGGTATAACTATGAAAAGAGGAAGAAGCCGAGCTACAAGAAAAATTCCTGCTGCTACCATAGTAGCGGCATGTATAAGAGCCGAAATGGGGGTAGGCCCTTCCATGGCATCAGGTAACCATACATGAAGGGGAAATTGGGCGGATTTAGCAACAGCGCCGGCAAATAATAGGAAGGCGCATAAAGTAACAAATAAAAAATTAACTTCATTATTATAAACCAAGTTATTGAATATTTCAAACAAATCCCGAAATTCGAAACTACCTGTTATCCAATAAAAACCCAAAATTCCTAATAATAAACCAAAATCCCCGACACGATTAGTTACAAATGCTTTTTGACAAGCATTCGCGGCACTGGGTCGTGTGAACCAAAAACCTATTAATAGATAAGAACACACTCCAACTAATTCCCAAAAAATATAAATTTGTATCAAATTAGAACTAGTAACTAATCCCAACATTGAAGTATTGGAAAAACTCATATAAGCAAAAAATCTCAAATATCCCTGATCATGAGACATATAATTGTCACTATAAATAAGAACCATAATTCCAACAGTAGTGATTAATATCGACATAATAGAAGTAAGTGGATCAACCAAGCAGCCAAATTCTAAAGAAAAATCATTATTGATGGTCCAAGACCATACATATTGATAGACAGAATTATTATTTATTTGCTGAATAGAAAAAAGGGCTGAAAAAACCATAACTATACTTAATAATAAAACACTAGGAAAAGCCCACATACGGCGAAGATTTTTTGTTGCCGTTGGAAAAAGTAGAAGTCCTGTTCCAATTAAGATAGGAACTGGAAGTGGAATGAAAGGTATAATCCATGAATATTGATATGTATATTCCATAATAAAAAAAAAAAAAATTTATCTTAATTAATTGTTTCTGAGTCACCGGTTCTTATTTCTTTTCTTTTGAAAGGGGTCGGTTAATAAAAAAAAATTAAGATTAAGATATATAAAATAAAACTTAAATAGAATTTTCTAGCCTTAATTATTCTGAATCTTTCCAAACTACTTCAAATATTTAAAATCAAGAGGTTCTAATTGGTCAAATGATATAAATAAGTCACTAGTGAAAAAAAAAATACGTATTTAATTTTATTAATACTGAATTATTAATTTTATTAATACTGAATTATTAATATTAAATTCAAATTTTAAAATAAAATTTTATGAAGATAAAAAATGAAAATTAGAATTTTCATTTTAATTATTACGTATTACAATAATTTTTTTATATCTATAGAACAAGGATAAATAATTATACCAAAAACAGTATTTGATATGAATCATAAAGCCTATAACTAAAACTATTTATTGTAATTCGGTTATTTAGAATCATTACCCAATTTGTTTTGTAACTAATTGTTTGTCTTCCATTACAATAAAAGCTATTTGTAGGAAATGCTATGATATCCAACACTTTAATTTTACGGAAAAAAAAGGGGGCAAATAAAATGCCTTTAAATTATGTATTTTGTATCCTTTAACAGATTAACTACTAGTCTCATTTGATAATTAAAATTTTGTGGACTCTTTCTTCGAGCTTGAACAATTAAATTAATATTAAATTAATTAATATAATAGAAAAAATTATTAAAGTTTTTTTATTTTTTAATTAAGCGGGAGAAGGTTTGGGTTATTAAACTTTTCGATTTTTTTATTACATGTATAAATGTAACACGACGAAAATAGAAAGAAAACGAAATGGACAATCTTTCTTTTTTTTTTTTTTGTATTTTTATCAACTTCAATCTATTTGGCATAGTGTACCTTATCGTTCTTATTAATATTTTATGTGATTTTTACCCCCCCTTTTTTTTTTTGGAGTCTAATTTAGAGAAAAAATAGATAGAGAATAGTAAAGAACAATTTATTTTGAACAATAGATGTCTTTCACATCCAACCGAAAAACCTATTATAACTTTTTAATGGCAGTTCCAAAAAAGCGCACCTCTATTTCAAAAAAACGTATTCGTAAAAATATTTGGAAAAGGAAGGGATATAGGGCAGCATTGAAAGCTTTTTCGTTAGCGAAATCTCTTTCTACCGGGAGTTCTAAAAGTTTTTTTTGTGTAACAAATAAATAATCTGAATCGTTCTAATAACTAATAAAGTGATATAATTTTGTTTATAGTTTATTTATAAGATTTATAAGTAAGATTTATAAGTTATAAAAATGATAAATAATATTTGTCAATTATAATTAATATTAACATCATAATAGTATAGTAAAAGAATAAATATTAATATATAAGATAAATTACAATATAAACAATATACATTAAAAATAAAATAAATAAAAAAAAAAATTAGTCTCATAATGTTTTAATTTATGAGAATATAAAATTGAATTTGTTTTACTTTAATTTGAAGCCAAATTTTTCTTTCGTTTCTGATATAGATAAGAATTCTGTTGTCTACTGAATTCTAAAAATGAATGGTACTTTTTTGTTTGAAAAAAGGGTAAACGCAAGCGCAAGGTTTCGCCTTTCATTTTAGTATGTTTTATCATTTTCCGGATGGGGATTATCACTTCCCCATCGCCCTTACTCAATAATAAAAATAATTTTTTTTTTTTTTTAGTTATATTTTTGATTTTATATTATAAAGAAGAGGTCGTTGAAACTAATTGATTAAGTTTAAAATGTTTTTTATAATCTTTTAAACCATTATTTTGGGTTTTCGAAATTATTATCACTATATAAATTCCTTAAACCAAACCCAATTAAATTAAATTAATAAAAGCCCCGTTTACATTTTTAGGTAGTTATATGACGAATGCGCCAATTTTGAGTGATCTATTTTAGATCCTATGTTTCGATTGGAAGATCGATCAAGATATAATATATATATATATTAATTAAAAAATTTAGAAAATATTTTGAAGTACGGTACAATTTCTATACGAAATTTTTTTATATGATTGATACGACCATCCCAAATACCTAACTTAATGGGTTTGCTAAATCTTAACGCAAATTCTCTACACAACAAAAAATCCTAACGCAACCTAACTATGCAAATATTTACATAAATCTTTTGAGTGTATCGCTGAAATTGTGTTATATAAAAGTTATATAAAAATTCTATTTTTTTATTAATTGATAAAATGAAGTTTTTGTTTTAGATTAATAAAATAAATGATAAAAGAAATTAATCATTAAAAAATGCAAACGAGGCAGAACATTTTTTTTTACTTATATCCAGGGATTGAAGTAAAAATTATCTAGTTACAACTGTTACATTTTAGTTTTAGGAAAGCATAAAGTAATAGCCTACGAAAAAATACATTGTTAGTTCTAAAATTGACATCCTAAAATACTAAATAACTAAATAAAAAGATAATAATAAGAAAAATCAATATTATTAACAAAAATCAATATTATTAACGTTAACGAAAACGTTTTAATCCCTAATTTTTAAACAAGTTTTTATTCATCAATTTGAATGGTTTCCTAAAAAAAATATTGGATTGAATTAACTCCTTCAAGCTCGACGATTGAATAAAAATAGGTTATTATGATTTCGAATAAGCCGCTATGGTGAAATCGGTAGACACGCTGCTCTTAGGAAGCAGTGCTAGAGCATCTCGGTTCGAGTCCGAGTGGCGGCATGGCATCTTCTAAAAGAGTAATTCCTATAATGAATTCAATTCCCGATTTCAATTCCTATAATTGAGGGACGCCCTTATTAATTTAATAATTTTTATGATATTTTCAACTTTAGAGCATATATTAACTCATATATCCTTTTCGATCGTTTCAATTGTAATTACAATTCATTTGATAATTTTATTAGTCGATGAAATCGTAGGACTAGATGATTCGTCAGAAAAGGGGATGATAGCTACTTTTTTCTGCATAACAGGATTATTAGTTACTCGTTGGATGTATTTGAGGCATTTACCATTAAGTGATTTATATGAATCATTAATTTTTCTTTCGTGGAGTTTTTCCTTTATTCATATTATTCCGTATTTTAAAAAACATAAAAACCATTTAAGCGCAATAACCGCGCCAAGTGCTATTTTTACTCAAGGTTTTGCTACTTCGGGTCTTTTAACTGAAATGCATCAATCCGCGATATTAGTACCCGCTCTCCAATCCCATTGGTTAATGATGCACGTAAGTATGATGGTATTGAGCTATGCAGCTCTTTTGTGTGGATCATTATTATCACTAGCTCTTCTAGTCATTACATTTCGAAAATTCATAAGGATTTTTAGTAAAAGCAATAATTTAGAAAATGAGTCAGTTTACTTTAGTGAGATTCAATACGTGAACGAAAGAAACAATGTCTTACGAAACACTTCTTTTATTTCGTCTCAAAATTATTACAGGTATCAATTGATTCAACAATTGGATCGTTGGAGTTATCGTATTATTAGTCTAGGGTTTATCCTTTTAACCGTAGGTATTCTTTCGGGAGCAGTATGGGCTAATGAAGCATGGGGATCATATTGGAATTGGGATCCAAAGGAGACTTGGGCATTTATTACTTGGACCATATTCGCTATTTATTTACATATTAGAACAAATAAAAATTTTGAAAGTGTAAATTCTGCAATTGTGGCCTCAATGGGCTTTCTTATAATTTGGATATGCTATTTTGGGGTTAATCTATTAGGAATAGGGTTGCATAGTTATGGTTCATTTACATTAACATCTAATTGAATAAAAGACTTGACGAATATAAACATAGGACGGCATACAGGTATATATACGAAAACTTCATGTAAACAATCAAGAACCATTTGAATCATTTCCATTACTTGATTCAAATGGTTCTCACAAATTCAAAAAATATCTAGTTATAATAGAATTCCAATTTTTTTATTTTACTTAAAAGAATATAAAAGACTCATTTTTTTATTGTACAATCAACCATTTTTAAAATCGTGGGATTTCAGTTTCATTTTTTGGTTTACTCACAAAAACTATCGAAAAAAATAATTGGATATAATAGCTTCGACCTTGTCAACTGATAATGATAAAACGAAATCGGGATAAACACCAATACCTATTACAGGTAAAAGGATAGAGATCGAAACAAATAATTCTCGCGGTCCAGAATCAAAAAAATAAGAGTTTGGGGCATTAAAAAGCTTGTATCCATAGAACATCTGGCGTAACATAGATAATGAATAAATAGGAGTTAATATCATTCCAATTGCCATTACAAAAGTAATTAAAATTTTTGTCATTAAAAGATATTTTTGACTAGTAAGTATTCCAAAAAAAACTAACAATTCGGCAACAAAACCGCTCATGCCCGGTAATGCAAGAGAAGCCATTGATAAGATACTGAAAGTCGTGAATATTTTTGGAATTGCGATAGCCATTCCGCCCATTTCGTCGAGATAAACAAGACGTATTCTATCATAACTCGTTCCGGCCAAGAAAAAAAGCGCAGCGCCAATAAATCCGTGAGAGATTATTTGTAAAAAGGCTCCGTTGAGTCCTGTATCGCTTATAGAACCAATTCCTATAATTATGAAACCCATATGAGATACAGAAGAGTAGGCTATTCTTTTTTTTAAATTACGCTGACCGGGAGATGTTGAAGCTGCATAGATTATTTGAATTGTGCCTACTATAATCAACCAGGGAGAGAATATAGAATGGGCGTGGGGTAATAATTCCATATTGATCCGAACCAATCCATACGCTCCCATTTTTAATAAGATTCCGGCTAAAAGCATACAAGTACTGTAATGTGCCTCTCCATGGGTGTCTGGTAACCATGTATGTAAGGGTATGATCGGTGATTTGACAGCAAAAGCAATAAGAAATCCAATATAGAATATTATTTCCAGTGCTACAGGATACGATTGATTAGCTGATGTTTCAAAATTTAATGTTGGTTCATTGGAACCATATAAACCAATACCCAAAACTCCCATTAATAAAAAAACAGAACTTCCTGCAGTGTACAAAATAAATTTTGTAGCTGAATACAAACGTTTCTTTCCCCCCCACATGGATAGAAGTAGATAAACTGGAATTAATTCTAACTCCCACATGATGAAAAAAAGTAAAAGGTCTCGAGAAGAAAATGGTCCTATTTGACCGCTATACATTGCTAACATCAGAAAATGGAATAGTCGGGAATCTCGAGTAATCGGCCGAGCCGCTAAAGTAGCTAAAGTTGTGATAAATCCTGTCAGTAAAATGGGTCCTATAGAAATTCCATCTATTCCCAATCTCCAGTAAAAATCAAAAAAATCGATCCATTTATAATCCTCTGTCAGTTGCATTAATGGATCATCCAATTGGAAACGATAACCGAATGCATAGGTTGTTAGAAGGAGTTCTATTATGCATATACCTATAGTATACCACCTAATTATCTTATTTCCTCTATGAGGGAGAAAGAAAATTAAGGAACCCGCGAATATTGGCAAAACTACAACTAGCGTTAACCAAGGAAAATTATTCATGGTAAAAACAAGATAAACTTGGACCAGAAAAACCCGTGCTCAAAATAAATAGTTTTTGAGCGCGGGTTTTTGTCGGTAAAGGTAAAAAAATCAAATGTATTCAAGTAGGGTTTTCTGGAACGTATTAATAAGCCAGACCCATACTTCGAGTTGTTTCATGCCATAAATAAACTCGAACACTCAAGAAATCTGTCGGACAGGCGGATTCACATCTCTTACAACCGACACAGTCCTCTGTTCTTGGAGCAGAAGCAATTTGCTTAGCTTTACACCCGTCCCAAGGTATCATTTCTAATACATCCGTTGGGCAGGCGCGCACGCATTGAGTACACCCTATACACGTATCATAAATCTTTACTGAATGTGACATTTGGATCTATAAATTTTTGAATGTCAGAAAGTTTCGATCTAGTAAACTTGTAAATGAATCATATATTTAGACACCAGATGAATCAATAATTTATCATAATTTTTCTAATCAATCTACTTCTGGATTGACTCATGCGATAGAGCCAAGATACTTTAATTTCTTACATTTTTGAAAACATGTATTATTACGTAATGTATGGTCATGGTAATTCTAATTTATGAATATTAGAATTTATATGATTAATACTACTTATTCAACAAATTCGATTGATTGATACGAGTTGATTTTCTGTTACGATAAATTGATGAAACAATAGCCGGGCCAATAGCTGCTTCAGCGGCTGCAATAGCTATAACAAAAATTGAGAAAATATTTCCTTTTAATTGGCGACTATCAAAAAAATCAGAAAATGTTACGAAATTCATATTAACCGCATTCAGTATAAGTTCAAGACACATAAGGGCTCTAACCATATTCCGGCTCGTGATCAATCCATAGATACCGATAGAAAATAAGTAGGCACTCAAAACAAGTACATGTTCGAGCATCATTGACCAACTCCTTATCAATTTCGATTCATTTCAATATGAACTGAACAACAATTCAACAGATTCAATTGACTAGAATAAAAAAAAGTACGGAACAAAGGCAGATTTTCTATTGTTAATAGAATAGATTGAATAATTTCTATTTTAGACATAAACAATCTTTAATTAAAGGGAAATAAATGGAATGTAATAAAACCGAACAGAGTTTAATGTGCATTGCTAATTCTATAAATTTTTTACTGTCGCGCCACGGCAATTGCACCTATCAAAGCGGCTAAAAGAATTATCGAAACGAATTCAAATGGAAGAAAAAAATCTGTTGATAAATGAATTCCAATTTGTTGACTATTACTTATCAAATCTTGCTCTATAATCTGATTTGATCTTGTAGTCCAAATAATTCCGTACCATGACGTATCCGTAATAATACTCATGAGTAAAACAAAAATACTTGTACAAACTGGCAAAGTAACCACATCCCCAATGGTCCAAAGATTCAAATCTTTGTAATATTCTGAACCATTCATGAACATCACAGCAAATACGATTAAAACATTTATAGCTCCCACGTAAATAAGGAGTTGTGCAGCAGCTACAAAATAAGAGTTTAATAGAATATAGAATAAGGATATACAAAAAAGAACCAGTCCCAATGAAAAGGCAGAATAAATGGGGTTGGTAAATAATACCACCCCCATACCTCCTAGTATAAGAACCGATCCCAGAAAGACTAAAAGAAAATCATGTATTGGTCCGGGCAAATCCATTATATGTAAAATAAGAGATAAATAAATAGAAATGTTTTTCATGACCTTATTGAGACCCGACCAGAAAATTTTTTTTTTATGATTTTTGAGCAATTCCTAATTTAATCCTAAGTAAATAAATACTAAGGGATATGAATAAATGTGAGTACTATTATTGGACTAATTTCATTCTTTATCTGAAAGAGTCGTTCTAATTCTAAACGATATATTTTAAAACAATTATGGATATATTAGGATTTTCAATCCAAATTAAGACGCGTTTCTTACCAACCAATCAATAGTTGGTATTTGTAGTTATTGACCAAACAACACGAAAGAAACCTAAATTCCTTCTATATTAGTTATTAGTAAAGTAATTATAAATTATTCGTTAATAAGAGATTTACTTTTTTATTTGAGGCGAATTCAAAATTGTTCGAATTGTATAATCGTCAATTACTGACATTGGTAAACGACCCAAAGCAATTTGATTATAATTCAATTCGTGACGATCATAAGTAGAAAGTTCATATTCTTCAGTCATTGATAAACAATTCGTTGGACAATACTCAACGCAATTACCACAAAATATACAGACCCCGAAATCAATACTGTAATTAAGCAGCCGTTTCTTGCGAATATCAGTTTCCAATTTCCAATCAACAACGGGTAGATCTATAGGACATACACGAACGCATACTTCACAAGCAATACATTTATCAAATTCAAAATGGATTCGACCGCGGAAACGCTCCGCGGTGATTGATTTTTCATAAGGATATTGAATAGTTACGGGTAAACGATTTGCGTGGGATAAAGTAATCATGAAACTTTGACCAATGTACCTTGCAGCTCGTACTGTTTGTTGACCATAATTCATGAACCCAGTTACCATAGAGAACATATCGTTAATATATATATGAATAGTTTTATGTTTGTTTATTTCTCTTGTTTGAGACACGTTGTGAATATAGAATGTTACTTTACAGTGAAAAGAGTTGGAAAGAAGTTGTTAATAATAGATTACCGAGAGAAATAGGTAAAAGAAATTTCCATCCAAGATTCAATAGTTGGTCCATTCTTAGCCTCGGTAAAGTCCATCTTGTTGTGATAGGAATGAACAAGAACAAATAAGTTTTAGCTAATGTAATAAAGATACCAATTATCGCTCCAAAAACTCCACATGTTTTATTTATTTCAAAAAGCTCAGAAACATATATGTCCGGAATAGATATATTCCAACCTCCCAAGTAAAGAACTGTTACAAATAATGAAGAAACCAATAGGTTTAGATAGGAAGCAACATAAAATAACCCAAATTTTATACCCGAGTATTCGGTTTGATAACCTGCTACTAACTCTTCTTCTGCTTCTGGTAAATCAAAAGGTAATCTCTCACATTCTGCTAGGGAAGAAGTAATAAAAATGATAAACCCTATAGGCTGACGCCACAAATTCCATCCCCAAAAACCATATTTTGATTGCGCCTCAACAATATCAATTGTACTTGAACTGTTAGATAATTATAGTCGGTGATACCATCACTGTTACCATCGCTATTACAGAACCGTACATGAGATTTTCACCTCATACGGCTCCTTGAAGGCCAGAAATAAATATAGGGACCGCATCAGTATTCTTTTTTGAATCTTGATATGTTTGTAGGATGGATAACTATCGGCCGGTCCCAAATTAGACCAATTGAATTCTGTCTGTTATAATTATTTTAATTCAAAATAAAATAAAAAAAGTACTTCTGAATTGATCTCATCCTTTCTTTAATTTAATAATTTCAATAAAAATTTCAATTCTTCTTTGTTCAGTAATAACTTAACTGTTCAATAAAATACTTCTTGTAAAAATATCAATAACCCGTTGGTTTCACGTACGAAAAAAAATTCTATATTAATTAATGAATTATGACACAAATTATATATCTATTAATATGTATATGGGAAATAATAAAAGTAACAAAGAATAAATTAAGTATATCTTTCTTTTTTTTTTTTTTTTTCGTTCCTATTCTTCTTTCTATTTCTGAGAAAAAGAGGGCTTTCAAAATAAAGTAAAGGATTATTTCGTTTCGAATAGTTATTTATTAAATCGGTGGATAGGAGTATACTCTGGATTGGAATCGTGTCATGGGGAGTACTGCCTGATCATTTCTACCAACTTAAAGCCCCAATTAGTATTCTTTGTTTGTATATTATGTAAAAATGTCCTTTTGGAGAATTTACATAATCTCCATTACTAATCCTTTACATATGTTCGTGTTTCTAACCATCCACTCGTTTTTGCTCAATCCCCCGTTATGCTAATACATAAAAATGATAGTGAAAACTCAATACGGTTGATCTTTTGAACCCGCTTCAAGTCAGGATGACTAATCAACCAATCTTGGGGGAAACGGTCTCTTCTGTTTATTTCCGCTTAACTCTCTAACTCTTATACATAGAAAATGAGAATCAATCTTTTTACTGCGAATTTATATATAAGCTGTTTTCTTTCACTCATATAACTATTTGATTTAGTTCATCAACCCGAATAATGAATAAAAAAAAATTAAGATATCTACTCAATCCATTCCAACCCTTTCCTTGAAAGGAAGGAATAGAGAAAAGTTTATGTCTATGTATCAACGAATCGCACGTAGAGATATTGATAACACACATAAAGTTAATGGTATTTCATAACTAATCGATTGAGCAGCAGCTCGTAGACCGCCTAAAAAGGAATATTTATTATTTGACCCGTATCCCGACATAAGAAGTCCAATTGGAGCAATACTGGAAATGGCAATCCATAAAAAAACACCGATATTGAGATCCGCTAAAACAAGGTGATATCCAAAAGGAACTACTGAATAGCTTACTAAAATTGATATGACTGCTATGGATGGCCCGATACTGAATAAACGAGTATCCCCCCTAGATGGAAAAAGATTTTCTTTGAAAAGTAGTTTTGTCCCATCTGCTAGAGCTTGAAGAACTCCCAAAGGGCCGGCGTATTCAGGTCCAATACGTTGTTGTATCCCTGCCGATATTTCTCTTTCTAACCATACAATTACCAGTACGCCTATTGTGATTCCCACTACAAGAGTCAAAATAGGAACAAGAACCCATAGAATTCCATAAACCTCTTTAAAAAATTCTAATCTAGAAAAAGAATCGATATCTTGTACTTCCGGTGTATCAATTATCATTTCAACGATCAACTTCTCCCATAATGATATCTATACTACCTAGTATCGTCATAATATCAGCCAATTTCATTCTTTTAACTAACCGCGGAAGAATTTGCAAATTGATAAAACCCGGCGGGCGGATTTTCCATCTCCAAGGAAAACCACTTTGATCCCCTATGATAAAAATTCCCAATTCTCCCTTTGGGGCTTCTACTCTCACATAAAGTTCTTGTTTCGGCAATTCAAATGTAGGAGACGGCTTTTTACTAATAAATCGATATTCAAAATCATTCCATTCCGGATTCCTTTCTCTATCAAAGTATCGTATTTCTAAATTCTCATAGGGTCCCCCTGGAATTCCTTCCAGGGCCTGTTGAATAATTTTTACGGATTCTATCATTTCACCAATTCGGACTAGATAACGAGCCAATGAATCTCCTTCTTTTTGCCACTGTACTTCCCAATCAAATTCGTCGTAACATTCATAATGATCAACTTTACGAAGATCCCATTGTATTCCGGAAGCTCGCAGCATTGGTCCCGATAAACCCCAATTTATTACTTCCTCTCTACCAATAATGCCGACTCCCTCGACTCGTTCTAAAAAAATAGGATTTCGTGTAATAAGTTTTTGATATTCAGCAACTCTTGTTAAAAAATAATCGCAGAAATCCAAACATTTATCTATCCAGCCATGAGGTAGATCGGCCGCTACTCCTCCGATACGAAAATAATTATGCATCATTCTCATACCGGTGGCAGCTTCGAATAGATCATATACTAATTCTCTTTCTCTGAAAATATAGAAAAAGGGAGTTTGTGCACCAATATCCGCCATAAAAGGACCGAGCCATAACAGATGAGAAGCTATACGACTCAACTCCAACATAATTATTCTGATATAGCTGGCTCTTTTAGGTACTTGAATATTTCCCAACTGTTCCGGTCCGTTTACAGTTATTGCTTCTGTGAACATAGTAGCTAAATAATCCCACCGTGTTACATAAGGCAAATATTGTATAATTGTTCGATTTTCCGCAATTTTTTCCATTCCTCGGTGTAAATAACCCAATATTGGTTCACAGTCAATAACATCTTCACCATCTAGAGTAATGATGAGTCGAAGAACACCATGCATTGATGGGTGGTGGGGGCCCATATTGACTATCATGAGATCTTTTCTTGTAGCCGGTATATTCATAGGTTTTTCCTCGATTCATTCTTTCATGAATTGCTGAAAACGAAAAAAAGTTCATTAAAATTCAAGATCTAATAAATCAAATAATTCAAAATGCCTTTATAAAAATAAAATTAACGAGTTTTTGACTCCCGAATATCCAACCGATTAATTAATTCTTTATAACATATTCTATTTTTCTTTGACAAATAAGACAGTAATCGTTGGCGTTTTCCCAGAATTTTACGTAAACCTCTCTGAGATAAATAGTCTTTTTTGTGTAATTGTAAATGTGAAGTAAGTCTTCGTATCCTATTGGTGAAACTAACTATTTGAAATTCAACAGATCCTCTGTTTTCGTCTTTTTCTTCTTGTGAAATAACTGAGATGAATGAATTTTTTACCATAAACTGAAATCTTCTCTCCCCCCCTCTTTTTATTTTAAGATATTTTTTATTGATAGATATCTTTATTGATCAGTAATAATAATGCCCCTAATTTTTATTTGGTATATACAAAAATTTGTATTTCGTTATTAATTTCTAATTTTTTAATTAATAAAACTTACTCAATCCTATTTTCATTTTAAAATTGGATTTGAAAGGGGATACAAAAGTATGGTTGGTTTCTTCACTCACAAAAGATAAAAGTTTAGACCTAAAATAAGAAAATTTTGTTCATTCTAGATCTAATTGATATGTCATTGAATTAGTATCATGTATCAGAATGGAATGTAAGACAATGTATGCGTGCATCTCTTTGTCGTCATAGACCAGATATGGTATGGGAAATATAGGAAAAATGTACTATTAATGAATTTTCAATCGCGGATACATATGTATCCTTACCATACTGAAACAACTGCCATTATTGGTATTAAACCAATAACGATTCATACAAGCTAAATCTTCTAATCGATAATTGGGCCAAAGAAATAGCTTTAATTTTATAAGTTTTTTTTTATATTTTTTGCTTTTATCCACAACTTGACTGTTTACCTCATTCCCATTACAAAAAAATGCCTTTCTATGTCTATTCTTAGAATTTAAACAAATTAGAATTCGCAATTCTCTACGACGTCTAGGCGATAAAATATTTTCAGGAACAAACAAATCATAATTTTTTTTATATCTATTTCCAATCATCTTTTGATGTTTTGTAATGACTTCATCAGAATTCTTATCAACATGTTTTTTTTCTCGGTATTTTTGATTTATTTGATGTTTACTTTTATGAACTAATGAAATACCGAGGGTTTGATACATAATAAATTTTCCATCATTTTTTATAGCGAGACGAATTGGTTCAATAATCAAAAACCCCCTTTTAATAAATTCTGTAAGAGTTACATCTTTCTGAATCGTCAAAATATCCAGACTCATTTCGCCCCTTTGAATAGAGGATATAGTAATTTCTCTTGGATTTATCAGTCTAAGCAGGAGACAATATACGTTGATGTTATTGATTATTTTTTTATTTAAAGAATCATCCCATCTCAATTGAAAATACAAATACCTTTTTAGGAAGAAATCAAACTCCGCTTTTGTATTGATCTTGTATTGCTTTTTATTTCTATGTTTTTTCATGTCCGATCCCTTATAATCTTCTTCAACATCTTTTTCTTGGTTTGAAAGAGCTGATTTAAGATCTGCTTGGCCCGTGGATTCTTTTTCTCCTTGATTTCGGTTTTCTAATTCAAGAGATTTTTTTTCATTCGACGATATTGATATAAAAGGATCTCTTTTTTTATTTCCAGTGATGCTTTTGTTTTCACTATCATTTTTTTTTATATTAGAATTAAAAAGTAGTAATTTAATTGGTATAACCCACGGTTTCATTTTATACGTATTATAAAGTCTCACAAATTCTGGCAAGAACCAAAGTTCCAGATTTGATATGGGACGACTTAGTATTTCTTCATTCATTCCCATCCAATCCAAAAGGGGTTTTTGATTGGATAGGTTGATTTTTTGATCTTGCTGAAGTGTGAGATAAAAAAGACCCTTATTATTGATTTTATCAATTATTTGATACTTATTAACCCTAGTCTTAGTATATTTATTACTGTTAGTGTCAGTATCAATATTGATCCAGGCCTCAATATCGACCTTCGTTTTAAGACAAAAATCGAGAATTCTCCAATCAAAAAATTTTCTATCCGTATTTTTATCCATATCTCGAATATCATCTTCTACCATATTAAATGATTTTTTTTTATGTGTGTTGTAATTATAAAAAATATCTTGGTTAGTTTTTACTTGTAATGGTGATCCATAAATTGAAGAGTACTTCGTAGTTTCAGAATTTATAGATTTATATGCTAAAAGATCATATCTATATTGTTTTTTAAAATTATCCTTTTGATTCAATAAAAAATCCGTTTCAATTTTTTTTTTTTTTTCGTAGTGAATTAATTCATCTTTTTCATATAAATCACACAAATCTTTATATAAATCTTTATTTTGAGCTATACAGTTCAATATATTTCTCCATTTTTGTGGTACTACTCTAGACCATTTAATTTGAGATACATCACATTGATATTGATAATGACTCCTTAACCAATTTGTCCATTGATTCATTCCAGAATTGCGAAGATTCTTAGGTCTTAATTCGGAATGAAATAGTTCTTGTCTTACAACAAAAAAATCCTTTATTTCATTCTTAAGAAAAAAGGGGGTTCCATTATTTCCATTATATTGAAATACGGATTTCAATTTCTCTAACTTAATAAGTTGGGTTTGGGATAATTTGTAAAATACATATGCTTGTGAAAAGTAAGATAAGTCAAAAAAAGTCTTTGAATTTTTTTGACTAAGACTAATATTAGTATTAGAAAGTGACTCTTTTATAATCGAAATAAATTTAATTAAACTTTGATTTGTTTTATTCATTCTTTCTTGATTTGCTTCATTACTATTAATTTTTTTATTAATAAATTTTTTTGTTGATTCAAGAAAAAGTTGTGTATTGATACTAGGAATATTAATCATAGATAGAAAGATATCTATGTATATCTTTTCAATGAAAAATATTATAAAATAATGGGATTTACGGATTAATCGAGCAGTTCTTCTTTTTAATATCTGCCAAATATTTTTTTGTGATTCCAATCTTTTATCATCATAACTTATTTTGTTAGAACTCAAATTTCTATCTGAAGTTATAAATCCCTTTTTCTTGTCTTTTGTAATTTTTTCTATTTGATTTATGATTGTGTTTATTCTATCAGTCAGATCTTGCATTTTTTTTTCTGTTAATGAATAATTTGTCCAATCCTGAGATCTAATTTGAATGGACGATTCCTGAATCATCCGATTACTGATTATTGAATCTTTTTTAATTTCACTCAATTCATATACTTCTATTTCTCTCAATCCAAATAATATAATTGGGTTTATTTTTGAGAGTTCTTTTATTATTTCTTTTATAAACAGAATGTTTTTAATGATCCATTTTTTTGGTTTTTTTGAGACATTTAGAAACAATTTTGTTTGTTCTTTAAAAATTCCTAGAATTATAAAACATTTCTTTTGCAATTTTTTAATTTTTTTTTTGAGTTCTTTAAAAATCGGTTCAAAAAATGAAAGTTTTTTTCTGGGAGAACCAAAAGGTAGTTCAGCTTCCATTCCAAAAATTGTTAAAAAACAAAAATCATTTTTTTGACCTTGCTTTTTCATTGGATCGTTATAAGGGGCTCGTAACTTAGATCTGTGCCAAGGTTTAAGACGAAAAGGAAATAGGATCTTGATCTGAATGCCGTCTGTTAACCAGTTTTTTGGAAATTCTTTTTCTGATAATTGAACGCCGTTATAGGTACATTTAACATGCATTTCTCTATTCCAATCCTTTAAGTCCTCATACCATTCCGGAAATTGAAATAATAGTATACGGACGATATTTTTAGCTATTATCAATGAAGGTAATATAATATATTTTCTAAG